CGGTTCTATTCGGGATAGCGACAGCCCCGGGCGTGCTCTATCAAAAGAAAATTCCCATTCAATGCATGAAATGAAGTAGGATAATTTTATGATAATTCCTTATTGACAATATATCTAAATAATAGATATCTGTGTAACAATTTATGTTCTGGGGTTTACATAAACTCATATGTTTTGTTATAATTGAAATTGAGAAATATTTTTTGATTAAAAAATCAATACTGATTCGTTCTGTCTCAATTTGTATTTTGTCATTAGGAAAACACAATTTGAAATTCAAATTCCAGAATCGTTCATGAATTCGAAGTAAGGGGTCAATAGTCAATGGTTCTAATTTCTCGTCTGAAAAATACCCATTTGATTTCTCAATAGAAAAACGAGAGAATGTTTTTAGCATTGTGTATTTTCAGATACTATACAATCAATCATAAGGGATAGATCAAATCCAATCAAAAGGGGTCTTTCTTTTATTTTAGGAAATAAAGGATTAAGGAAAACAGAAGTCAAAATGCAAGTACAATAAAAATTCAGTAATCCGGGAAAAATTGCATCTATTCTATTTTGTATCATTTTGGCGGCATGGCCGAGTGGTAAGGCGGGGGACTGCAAATCCTTTTTCCCCAGTTCAAATCCGGGTGTCGCCTGAATCACCAAAAAAATCGAAATCATAATCGATTTATTGGATTGGTTTCTCAATAGTGTTTGGTAGAACCCCTTTTTGACTCTGCGACATTAATTCCACTATTATTAGTGAGGAATAATGAAAAAATTCCTTCGTATTTATAGAGATAGGGGACATAATGCACATGGATATAGTAAGTCTCGCTTGGGCTGCTTTAATGGTAGTCTTTACATTTTCCCTTTCACTCGTAGTGTGGGGAAGAAGTGGACTTTAGAAGTACTACTAATTGAGTTCAGGAATCAAACCGTATCGATTGTTTTATAGATCATTCTTTTGAACTATTTAAAATCAAATCTTTTCTTTGAATTTGGAATCCCATTGGATTCCAATGGAGTAATCTATGATAGGAATCATACTTTTTCAATCAAAGAGATATTTCATCGATTCCCATCTTTGTACTTTGAAAAGAAAGGGATTCAGATGATTGGAAATTTATTCCAACCTAAAATTCTTCCGAAATTTTCTATTTCAATCAATGGGAATGGGCTCTTACTATCTTTATAGATGGATACTAAGGAAGACCGGACCTTTTTTCTTTTTTTTTATTTCCCTTTTACTCTTCAAAAAAGAAGTCGTTTTGTTAAGCGTATACGCACTTTCTATGAGAAATTATATAGAGATAGTAGTTGTTTAAGGAGAGACTGGGCAATAATAAAATAATGCCTCGGGCGAGTTACATATCGGGCATTTACCCTTTGGTTTCTTTTTTTAGAAAGGCGGTTTATGCTTTATCGACTTATTTCATATCACGGTTCTGACGTTAAAAATAGGCGAGTTTTCCCCTTCCTTATTAGTAAAAGGAAAGGAATTAGAATCCTACAGATAAGAATTATTTCAGATTGATCGGAACAAATAACAAATAGATGTAGGAAATTGGGTCTTATGTCAATTCCATACAATATATGGAATATATAGATATGGAATTAATATACACATATATGAAGAGAATATTGTAGATTGATATATAGAAACTTAAACCTTTATCTTTATTCTAGATTACAACTTTATAGACTAAGAGATAGATAGTATAAAAATGAATTTTTATACTATCTATCTCTTATAAAATTGCCGACTATAATTATAGTGCGCTCATTTCATTTAAGTTAAGACGTGAAATTGGAATCCCTTTCATTTGACTTTGTCCATTTTTGATAAGAACTTGGAAGGAAAGTTTTATTCAAATGAATTTTCAAATTCAATTGAATTAATCATTTTGACTGACTGTTTTTACGTAAATGATAAGTAGAAAAGCGGTAGGAACTAGAATGAATAGTGCAGTAGCAATAAATGCAAGAATATTGACTTCCATAATCTCATCGGTTTTTTACTTCGCAATAACTCGGGATTTAATCCCCTAGAGATGATAAATCTTTTGTCTATCGTCTGTAAATTCAATGAATGAATTACCTCTTGATGATCTTGAACCGGATCACTATCATGAATAACAATATCTGATCTATCAAATCAACCCGTTGTCAAGACTTGAATAGTATAACATAGGAAGTTCTTTTATCCATACCGAATTCCAATTTTGATTCCTGACTCAATTACTCAAAAATTTTATTTATCATCCGTTTCCTTGTTTTTTCTATAACCCACCTTGCGTCTTCCTTGGACAATCTTCTGATGAAGGATCATCAGATTGCCTTTCCACTTCAATTAATTACATAGTTCCAAACCTAACAAACAATAAAAGCGAAATGGAAAAATAGGAAAGCAAAAAGAAATCAAGACTTCTTTTTGCTTTGGGAATGAAAGTATATCCCTCGACACTCTTTACTGGTTCATAGAAAGGGAAAAATGCATTTTTGGATTTAT